CGACTCGAGGACACGGGCGACAAGACTCGTACAGAGCTTATTGCACACCAGCGACGGAACGCATCTCCCTGCAGGGCCTGGCCCCGGAACACCGGTTCCCGGTTCAAAATCGAAAATACTGTTCGGTAGAGAAGTGCAGTAAGGCACGAAACGCAGCTGACTGCCCCCGGCCTACCCGACGGAACGGAGTGCCGCCTACTTGCTTTGCTTTTCAAAGCCTACTCCCTACCAGTACCAGCCAACAAAGCAGAACCCGCCCCGTTGAGTCGTTCTTCTCAAAGCGCCGAGTTCCTCTACTCGCCTCTCGTTCTTGTAGGTAGAGCTCCGACCGGAGTGGGCTGCCAATAGGTTAGACGGAGGGGTAGAAGCGAGCTTTGTCTTGCCCTGTTTCCTTCCTGCCGAGCGCAGCGAGCAGGCCTTTCCTGGGACGTTTGCGGTGGTAGTCCTTCCTGCCGAGGGCCTTCCAGCCGAGCGAAGCGTTGGCACATCCTGAGGAGCGCAGCGAGCAGGCCTTCTCCACTCCCTCCACCCAAGCAGGGACGGGACGGTAAGTAGAAACAAAACCTGGCCTGGCCCCTACCAACCCCCAACCCGGTTAGAAGTAGATGCTAGAGTCGAACAAAACGGGCGGAACGTATCTCCCTGCCTTCTACTGGACTGAATAACCAATGTTTGTTGATCAAATTCAGACTCTTGGTTTGGGCTTGGGCTTTAGAAGCAACGAAGGGGATTCTCCCTTACGGTTGCAGAACTAAGACCCGAAAGAGATTCATTGAAGTCAGTATACCGATGGGGCTTTAGAAGCGGGATTCTCCATTCCGGTTGCAGAACTGACGCCCGCCCCTAAGAAATAGATTGATTTAAGTCAGTATACCGATGATTGGGATGAGAAAGCAGAAACCTTAGCAAGCTCAAGCTTGCATTCATCGACTACATCCGTTGACGTCCCTTCTACGGGCATTCATCGACTCCGACTCTTCGATTCGTGGGCCGGCGTGTAGTGCGTGTAGTGAAAGGGACTCCCGCTTTATCACCTAGGGCATCCTCCCTCGTAACGAGGTGATCTTTGATGGAACGGCCTCGAGTCTGCTCAACCTCTAGGCTCGTTTCGTCTAAAGGACTTGACTTTATGAACGGGACTCGACTTTATGGAGAGTCTAACCAACTCGACTCGAGTGGTTTGTTGGCTTCGAGTCGAGTGGTGTAGGACTATCGGAGCGGACGAAGCCCCCGTTCGTGCAGAAGGGATCGAGTCGCGTAGTTCTGACCGTTATGGTTGTTGGAGTAGAGCGTCCGGTGAGGGCCGTCTCTGCGAGTAAAGATAGAGACATGGATAGGAAGAAGGTGCTTCTACGAAACAAATCTCCAAGCCTTTCTTTATTGATGAAGATGAAACAACGAGACGTCGGCTTCGTCAGTTTTGTTCTAGAAGTCACAACCTCAGGGCTGACTTTGGTTAAGGATTTCGCACTCTTTAAGTGTGGCTTGAATGCGAGATCCACAGCTCTTTCTAGAGTCTTTTGATGGAACAAAAGTCTATTCCTCTGGCAATTCGAACGGAAGAGTTTCGGTACGACAAGAGACAATAGCCATAGTTGATAAAGACGTTCTACTATAAAGCAAGAGGAAGTAGACCTCAATAGGATCCCATCTCCCTACGGCCGGAACGAAAAGTCCCCAACAGGACTTGGTTGGAGTGGAGCCACACGATACCAGTCACGGTAGGGTGAAGATCACTCTTGCTCACTCGGTTCCCTGCACGATACGAGTCTCGGTCAGCTGCTCAGCACAGTCACGGTAGGGTGGTATGAATAAAGAACCTGAGCTCGAGAAGTCTCGAGGGGAGAGCTCCCTTCATAGCTCGACCCGAGAGTTCCTTCTATCCTCTAAGTGAAGTCGTGTAGTCTCCCCGAAGAAGTCGTCCTCGGGGAGGACTTCGAGTGTAGCACCGACACGTCTCGAGAGCGGAAGAGTCTAGTGTTTGATATTATCTCTCTCTGTCTCGAGAGCTCAAGAGCAGTCTCGCCCTCGGTCTCCCTCGGTACAAGACAAGGGTTATTGGGATTGTTAAGGAAACCCCTTAAGCTACCAGACAAGGTGTGTAAGAAAAGAAGCTATGCGCTCGGCCTCCCTCGCTCGGTCTCCCGGAACGACCTCTTAAGAAACGACCTAAAGAGTCACGTACGAAACAGAGGGGCTTTGGGATTCGAACCCAACTGTTCCACGACCCCTGAATGTCATAACACGACGACTAACATATCGACTACGAATGACCACCACTGTGCGTATGGCGTATTGCTTTCGATTCATCTCACTCGATCGATAGAATGAGGGTAGGAGTATGCTATTCAATGAATCGCCACGCTATTCTCTCCTATGTTGTATCGCTCTTCTCTTGCTTCTCACTAGTCTTTTCGTCTCACTACGCTTTTTGCTCTTCTAACAAGCGAACTCAATGCCGGGGCGTGAACACGTCTTGTAGCCTATTGGGCTTCTACGAAGGATCTCTCCCATCAATGATTCTACTAGACTAGGCACTTGCTGCTTCTGTGATGAGTGCCTCGATCTGACTATTTAGTAGTCACAGCTATTTTCTATTTTTCTTTCCCGCGAGGCCGGGCGGATACACGTTATGAAGGCGGCCCACGCCTTTGTCGGGGTTTTTCTGGGGGAGGTTCTAACTAAAGGCAAGACTCCCTCCCCTGTTGAAACTGTTCCTTGAATAGAGAACGTAGCCCTTCAAACTCGGCTGGGGAGTGAAGGAATGCATATACCGCTCGCTACTCTACTGCTTTCGCTACTCCTTTTTGTCTCCCTCCTTGACTTGTGTCGCGAAGCTCCCCTCGTCTTGCCATCAACAAGTCGCTACAGGGTGAGTTCCGTAGACGGCCCACGCCCTTGCCCTTGTCAGTGAAGGAAGATTCGTTCCGTATATTTCACGAAGATGGAGTCGACGTTCCCGGCCCGCAAAAGCCGGACAGCAGCTCGTGAAGTCGGAGTCTCAACTACCACAACTATGCTACCATACCACACAACTACAGCCCTATTTCTAGCTGTAGATGAATGGACCTGGGAATATCCCTTTTGCCAATTCCAGCAAGTGTAGCTTGGGCAGCTCGGGGGAGCGGCACAAGCGGAACGCCTTCATTGTCTGGCTCTAGTTAATCCCATGCTTCGCCAATCATTTAGGAGTACTACAAGCTAGTTCAGGATAGGTATGGAGAACACCCTTCCTTTCGGCTTTTAGGTTAGAAAGCTCTTCTTCCTCTATTAATTAGCGTATTTCCGAACTGTCTTTTCTTCTCCCTTGGCGTATTAAGGCACCTTTAGTAGCTTAGTTGGCTGTTTTAGTAGCTTAGAGTGACACAGAGGATAAAGATGACTAAGCTCAATCAAGAATTATGAGAATAGCTAGCTGAGGTAGTCCCTTTATCCGTATCGCATGAGTATCCCAATAGAAAGGAAAAGATCTAACTAATGAAAACTCCTCCTGCGCCTGAAGGACCCGGATTTCCCTTTGCTGCCCCGTCTATATTAAGTTTGATCCATCCTTGGGGAGGAGCATTCCACATTACCGGCTGAATATGAGGGGCTTTAGGCGGCTGAATTGGTTTTTGGATGGAGCGACTATAGGAGCTGAAGGCAGCAGTTGCAGGCTTTTTAAGAGAGAGCTTTCTGCTTATATCCAAAAGGATAGCATGGACTCGAGCAAGGAAACATTCCAGGTTGGGTTGAGATGACTGAAATTTGGCTCTCTTTCTTGAATTCCAGATTTCCCACACAAGAGAAAAGTATAAATTAGTGCAAGGAGCCTTCTCTGATTTGGATGTAGGGAGCAAACGTCGCCAACTCTTAAGACCGAAAGAGAGATTGCCATCAGGTGGTCTAGGTAAACTAAACCATTGAGAATAAACAGCCCATACCTGAGTCGAGAACGAGCAACGATAGAATAAATGAGTTTCAGATTCCTTTCTTCTTGTTGGCATATATAGCATCTGGAGGGGAGACGAATTCCACGAGATTTGGCAAGACAATCCGTAGGGGTTCGACCATTAAGGGCACGCCAAGTAAAGGTACTGATTTGGGGGGGGAAGAGCTGGATCCCAAACCCATTTGTACCAGCTGGTTCTAGGATGCGAGGATCGAATAACTTCCCAGCCATCTTTCACTGTTAGAACTCCAGCAGCATTTTTCATCCAGTGGAAACTATCGGTAGTGGGAGGATTAGGGAGATGGATGTTTCTGGTTTGAGACAACTCTCGCTTAACCTTAACACTATCAAGCAAGAAAATTGTCAGGAATTTGATTTTATATAGGATGGGCATTTTCTGCTTCAGAAATCAACATTGACACTTTTGTTGTCTCATCTGAAACGAAGCTTGGAAAAGAGGTACTAAGCGGTTGATCCTTCAACCAGATATCATTCCATAGAGATATTTTTGTGCCATCTCCAACCTGCCATTTGATGTTGGATCGAAGAATGGAGCCTTCTTTCTGAATTCTTTTCCAAATACACGAACCAGATTTGGCTGTGTTGGAGTGCCAAACCGGATTGGATTTCAGATATCTTTGGTTCATGTAGCTGGCCTATGGAGAGTCCCCCTCTCCTTTTAGGGCATTGCTTTCCATGAGAGTTTGAGGAGGCACGCCATGTGAATATCTTGCAATTGTCGAATGCCTAAGCCTCCTTCGGCTTTTGGTCGACATACCATTTCCCATGCCACAACACCTGAGTGTCTTGTAGAGCTGGAATTCCAGAGGAAAGATCTCATAAGCTGTTCAAGCATTTTGATAGTGCTGGAAGGAAGAGGAAGAGTCATTGCCACATAGGTAGGGATACTACTCAAAACATGTTTGAGTTGGATGACTCTCCCGGCAAATGAGAGCAACTTAGATTTCCAACCCGCTAGTCTTTTGTTGAAGGCTTCAACAAGGTAACTAAAATGATCTTTCTTTGGTTGTCCCTGAAAAAGAGGGACCCCAAGAAACTTTTTGGGGAATGAAGCAAGCGGAAAATCAAAGAGATCTTTGATTCCTTCGATCTATAGGAACATGGCCCAAAAGAAGATTGCATTTCAGATTGTTGAGGGCCCCGTTCCAATAAGGCCTGCGGAATTGGAGTATCTGGAAAGGATATTTTCTTGAGCGCTCTAGCTCCTTTGAGAGTGGCCTTAGCGAAAATGAGGAGATCGTCCGCAAAGAGAAGATGACACGGGGGAGAAGCTTGTCTGCTGTAATAGTTTGGTGAACATTGCTTATAGGTTAGCAGCTTCTGTATATTCCGATTTAGGACCTCCTCAGCCATAATGAATAAGAAAGGAGAAATGGGATCTCCTTGTCTTAGTCCACGACTAAGGACTCGTTAGGGCCTTATATACATAAGGGGCTAAAAAATCCTTGCGGCCTGGTAGAGCATTTCGTTTTTTCATTTGATACTTGATACACAGTCCATGATGAGATTGACCCATGCTTCGCAGAAACCAAACTTAAGTAGCACAGCCTTTAAGAAATCCCATCGAATCTTGTCAAATGCCTTTGAAAAATCAGTCTTTAGGCAAACTCAAAAGCACCTCCTCTGGATTTTCACTTCATTCTAAGAGCGAGCTCATGGGCGAGGGCGACATTGTCATTCATCGATCTTCCTCCCATAAATCCTGTTTGATTTGGAAGAATGAGCTTAGGGATTCAGGGGTGGATCGGACATTCGAAGTGTTTCCAAGAGGAAGAGGTTTGATTTGTATCGAATGTCCCCTATATCTGTTGATAATGAGGTTTGAAGACCTCGCAGGGTGTCTCCTATGCCGCTGCTTCCTTCTTTCCCGGAAGGTCGAACATGGAAACATCTCTTGAAAGCAGGGGGGCTGCGGTAGGGCGAATCAACGCTTTCGAGGTACGGAGATGGGCATCTGCAAATGTGTGAAGCGGGTCGGTTTGATTCCTATTCATTGGTTTCAAATGTTGAACGGCAGATCGGTCTGAGGTACTAATTGGGTAGTCTCCTTCTCTTCTTCTATCCGAATGAGAATTCCTAATTGATTCGTCGAACGACTAACGACTACTACTTTTTTTAGGAGAGGGACTGAAGGATAGGTCTCAGCTGCTGCAAATGCGGATTCCTTTATCTGCTGCAGGTGTCCAGGCGAATCATCAACTGCAGACCGCCCAAAGGCAAATATTTCATATTCGGGTCGGTTCGCCCGATTAGGTCTCGATCTCCCGGAATTCAATCATGACGAATGAGAAATATCAACGAATAGTAGGAACCTAGCAGCGGAAGGGGGTTACAGGGGAAGGTAGGAGCAGGAGAGCTATTCCCTTCGTTCTCTCATCTGCTCTTCTCCCTCATTTCGTCCTTCCATCCAGATTAGGGAATCGAGCTCAATCAATCGTTCCGGTTATTTACTTCTATCTCCGAACCAACTAGGAGAGGCCGGACATTGACCTCGGGTATTTGGACCTGAAGGCAGTCCTATCAGGGGCTCTCAGGAGGGTCAGATATCGCTTGGCCTGATAACCCGACGCGCCATCCCTCGCGGGTCCTTGTGACCCTGCGACTAGGAGAGTTGGGGAGAAAATCGGTGCAAACTGGGTCTATCTCCATGGCGGAATACTTTTTGAAGGTCTTCAGACACCCGGTCCCCTTTAAGGATTTGGAGTGTCTCCCAGCGGTTTGACCAAGAATCTTGCGACTATGGATATCATCGCCGTAGGGCCTCTACTGAAGTAGATAGAAAGACTACTTTAGTAGGGTTTGACAGACCTGGTTGCGGATCTCCATTACCTCCTTTAGAGGTGAAAATATCGAAGAGGAGGCCTGATAATGGAGTTCGTTGGTCGACGGTATACCCCCAAGGGGGGGGGGGGGGGGGGCTTTACGCCTCCGAGGGACCCCAAGGATCAGGGTTGCCCAAGATCAATGGTGAAGATAGGGACCGTCGGAACTTGCCTCCATAGTGTTCTCTGTTTTCTCTCGCCACCGCTCTGCGGTAGTTTGAGATTTATGATTCCTTCGGGGGGGCTTCCCTCCTCTGGGGGTTGGCTGTCTTATCAATAATAAGGGTGGGCAGTCAATAATCTTTGGTTGAATCATAAATTCTTTAATGAAATGAGCGAGCTTATTTGGGCCCCGGTTGAGCTGACAACTCGGCCGCGGTAGCCACCAAACCATGACGTATTTTAGCGCACCTGAACCCGACGCGCCATCCCTTGCCGACTGTATAGTCGTGCAACTAGGAGAGTTGGGACTAAATTAGCGTTATTTTATAGTGCGACTTTAGTCTCATGGCGGGGGACCTTTTGAAAGTTCCCAGACATTCCGTGGCGGCTTATGCTACCGCGGATGTCTTTGGCGGTGACTCCAGCGACCTCGCGATCAGTGGATACCTATTTGCCAAAAAGGTTGTGTAAATGGATATCGAGTATTCGCTACCCAATTACACTTACCAGGTCAGGGATACCCTGCTTTGTCTCTTTGCATTATAACAAAGTACAATAGCGCGGAGATGAGTAGGGTAGATCAGTTAATGATCAGGTTAGATTTTCTTAGTCTGACCTTCTTTTGGCTTGCCACTCTTCCTTGTAAAGGGAGGATTTGGTTACCGATATGAGAATCCTTACTAAGTAGGGTAAGTTTGAGAGGTTTATACCAATTGGGCTTACCTTCAAGATTTCATATTCATTTTCTCTGGTACTGTTAATTGTGAAAGGGTCCGCATCCCTTTAACATTAAAACAGTACCACCTACACTGAGAATCTGACTCTGTATAGGGTCGGTATGGTAGAAGATGAAGGAGGATAAGGGTGTCTCTTACTATTGGTACTATGTAAACCAATGGTTGCTAAGACCGTACCACGATTGGTGTGTCGGCAGTTGCCGGCTCGCTGGTAGTGGTAATTCAATTAAAAGGGGCCTTAGTCCCAAAATAAATGGTTTTAGTAACCGTCACATAGTTATCACCTATTATAGAGTGCGACATTACGGTGGTTGTTGATTTTGTTGACGATTACCTAGTTCCTTTCGGTCCCCAAGAGTTTCGGTTATTACCTAGCATGAGAATTTGACTATTTTCAGTGTTGACACCAGATAGGAGATAAACCTTTTTGGGTTTATCCCATCACTGGGTAACCCCTTGGGTACTATTCCTCTTGACCTTTAGTCACATTACTATGTAGTGTGGATGGCTGCGGAACGGGTTTACCCGGCTGTCGCTGTGAGGCCTATGCTACTGCCGATGACCTTATCGTCACTGGTAGTAGTAGGGTGGCTTCCAGGACCACTTTGAGTTGGTAGACTGGGGAGTGACACATTGTCATGTTCCTTTGTTCCTATCACCTTAGGTGGTCGGGTTTAAAAGGGGTCTTCTGTGTGCGGCTTTGTCCGTATCCGGAGGATAGTCATTATGACTTTCGGACTTAACCTTCTTTTAGTAGGTACCTTGTGACGATTGAAAGGGTACTTACATGAGGGAGATTAATGTCGAACTCTTTGAAACCATCACACTGTTTTGTGTATTGGAGAAACCTAATTGTGGATCTTCACTCCCTTCGGAGTTGGGACCGGGGTTTTCTCTGGTTTCGTTCCCAAGGGTCTGATAGTGAAGTTCCTCAAGTGATGATTATCCTAGGAAGAGTTTCCGTCGGAGAGTCTCATCGTCGAGGGGGAATTAGAGATACTTAACGCACTTTGATCCATGTGGTTGAGGTGTGTTTCTTCTATAGTACCACACAATTGCTGTAAAAGCTTGACGTACAGCTCCAAGAACCTTTAGAGGGTCCTATCGCCAATAGACATCCTAATGCGTCGTAACCAAGTTGCGAGCTTTATGGAGTGTCTCTGACATGGGACTTCTCGGAGGCTGATTCATCGACCAATAAGACCGGTCGGTAAGTCAGTAGCTTTCTATAGCTGGATCGTCGGGAGGTATCACGTGTCGTGATGTCCTGCTGGCTTCCGTGGAGTTGACAACTCCCCTCCGGTATAGCCGCTAAACCATAAGTCTTTTAGAAGACGCTTATAGACGTTCAACCCAGCCCTATTGTCGATCAGCAAGCACCACTTTGTGGATCTCAAATCCATCCTTATAAACCGTGATGTATAGGGGCTCCACATGTGGAATTTTGATTCCAGATGGAAATGTGTAAATGTTATTGGTTGCGGCGCTGTTACTAACCCTATGATGGCTTGCAGGTCATCAGGCGGGGTGCTTGACGAGACATGGGTATTTTGCAGGACTTTAGAAAATGCATCTCTATGAAGCGGCGAGGTTTGTAATAGATCGAATATCGAGATCTGGGCTGGAATCCTCTTCAAATGTTGAGCCACATCATATGACTCGGCTACTTCGGCTCGTCTTGCAGGCGGAGGAATCTCTGGCGCAACGGCGACGGGCCCTCTAAGCTGCGCGGGTTGATAAATGCGCCCAGAACGGGTCACATCATTGATAGAGGGGTTAGAGCGAGGCTCTGCTGCTAATTGCGCTGCCGTAAGGTCTTTGGGCCGCGTGAGGGTCATCACAGGCCGTGGACTCTTCAGGGTGATGGCTGCGACTACTCGAGTCTCCATAGCAGGACCCGTCGATGGCTCATCATTGGTCCCATTGCCTTTGATTTTAGCTGAACCTCTTCTCTTCGGGGCACTACAATGGCTGGGTTGGGCACAATCCATTGAGACGGATCTTCGGAAGAGGGCACGCTATCGATAACATATTCTGTGGGCAGGCGGACGACTTCAAACATCGTCTGATGGATAGATGGAGCTGGAAAATCCGATACTTATGTGGCATGTAACAGGGGATGATTCGGGAGTGGATCCTTAAAGACTCCCATTCTCTCATTGGGATTCGCAGCATTCCCCGCTGCAGGGGCGGCTTCTTCCTCTATAGCTATTTTTCCTTCATCTATAAGATCTTTCATTTTCTTTTTCAAATTCCGACACGTGGTGTGCCCCCCATTTTGATGGAATTGACAATATACATTCAGGTTCCACCTTGGAGGAAGAGGGTCTGGCAAAGTTAGGAAGAAGTTGAACTGACGCCTTGCTTGAGCAACCAACATGGGGAGAATCAGGCTCAATGGGAGGCTTAGAGGCGTCAACTGTCTGGTTGGCCTCTGATCGCTGCTGCTCCCATTGTTGTTCCCATAACTATAGGAAGTCCTTCTTTATGCTGTTGCTGAGGCTGCTGTTGCTGCACAGCACAGGCGATGGAGATTGAGATGAAACCGTCCGTCGAGGGGCCGGGGAAAGAGCGCTAATTTCATTGCAGGTTTTATTCCCACGGTTCCCGTGCCTGTGGTTTTTCTTGTTTCTGTTCCACTCTTCATCGGATTGGGCGGAGGGAGAGGAAGGCGCTTCGGCCAGGAGAGGAATAGCAGCTTCTTTGCTTGCAGGGAACCCCCCACTTTCATGAAATATTCAATGATCTTTCCCCTCTGAATTAAAGACTCGAAGTCCCAATATTCTCCCATCAAGATGTTACTGGCCAACGGGTTGTTCGTCGTCTTGAGGATCATGTCGATCTGGTCACTTTCTATCACTGGTTGGAGGCTGTGGCCCTGAATCTCCCCACATAAGTGGGAAACGACTCAAAAAGCTTTTGATGCATAATCTCAAACTCGTGGCGGGGCGACATCGATATTGTCACAAAATTGCTTGATGAACAGATCGGCCATCCTATTATTCCCTCTATGCCTAAGCCTACCTACAGAGCTGACCGAAGGGACTAAACAGATTCTATTCTTAATCAATCGGTCGCTCCGCTCCCTTACACTTCCTGCTTACCGGTCCTTACCAAACTCCCTACCAATGGTTTTGATTAGACGGCCCCATATCTCTTTCTGCGGATTTCCTACCTGCTTGTGGAAGTGGGCGGGCGACCTTTTAGTTGCTCAAACTCTTTCTTCTCAACTGTGTTCTTTTACACAGAATAACTACCCACTGGATAGAAAAGCACTCACTGATATCTAACCCCCCTTTCCTAAGGGGAAGGTAGACGCGAGTATGCGACAGGAGTCCCTCTCCACCTAAAAAGGTATCCAATAAGTTCTTCCAGAACCCGCAGGAGAGTAGGATACATTAGACTCGGGCAGGCGAAATCCATTCGGTCAAGCAAGATAGGACTCGCGTCCACTCTGAACCTATGGGTCTAACCGGCCCGAGCCTAAGACTCCCTTACCGAGAGAGAGAGAGTGACTTTCTAAACTCTCCCACGCCCCTCATAGCGCTCCGCGACTAGGGCACAGTCTATCTCTAGACTGACCCCTAGCTTACACGTAATCCATACAGTCCCTGCACTGCCAATCTCTGAGGCAGACAGACTACAGGTATCAGTCGTTTCATAAAGATAAGTACTCGTTGAGATTGAATCTCAACCGCCGCGGTGGAGTCGCGCAGAAGAGTACGCGCGCTAGTATTGTATTGCGTTTTTCAGCGCTTCTTTGAAGCTAGCCCTTCTTTTGAAGCAGCAAGCGGAGGAGCAAGCGGAGGCCCCCTTGGAAGGGGGCCGCAGCGCGTCAGGTTGTTGCCGTAGCGCGCTAGCGCGCGGGACTTTTGAAGCAGGGCATTCGTCTAGTAAAGGTGAAACGTCTTTAGTGTTGTTAATACCTCTCTTCCTTCTCCCTTCCGTTAAGGGTAAAAGAATAACGATATAAGCTGCTATTAGGCCCGGTTAGGTACTTCGTTCCTAGCTTTCCTAGACGCTTGTGCCAAACACTTAAGTCTTCTTTAGAGGTGGAAGGATGAGGAACGGATGTAGAAGCTGCATTGCCCAAAACGTCTACCAGTATCTAATAAGTCAATTCCTTCTCGTTCAGTACCGAGCCAATTGCCATACCGGTCTTTAGATCCTGAAAGACAGAATTCCGAAGGAAAGAAAAGACCATAGTCAAATTGATATTTGAAGAAATGGCTAAAAGAAGGTTTTTATCTAACCCAGGCACATGGAAAACATTGGAAAGAGAACCAGAAGGAAGTGAGACTGTTCCTGTTCCTTGAATAGGAAAAGTTTCACCATTAGCAAGGGCAATTGAAACATTACCGACATCGTTTGAAAGATAAGAGAAGTCGTCAGTTGACCCGGCCATGTGGTTCGAAGCTCCCGAGTCAACAACCTAAGGGAGGTTCTTACTTGACTTAGGTGTGAAGATACCTGCGGCATTGGCAGAGTGGGTCTCTTGAGAAGAAGAGACATCGGATCGTCGATCTTTTGCTAAGGTAGAATGGAGCGAATTCTTCGAGAATCTCGTTCGGCACTTTTGATAAAGTAGACGATGCTTGCTTCTTATCAGAAACCTCAGGTGGAATAGTTGGCTTTTCTACAGCTGCGTATGCGGGCTTATTTCCCTTTTCCTTTCCATGGACTTGGGAAGATCATCTGGTTTGCCGTTAAGTTCCCAACATCGATCCACGGTATGATTTGGCTTCCCACAATGAGAGCAAACGGGCCGGTTTAAGCCCCCATTCCTTCCTCTTCCACTCTGAGTTGTATGATTGGTAAAGGATCAATGGCCTCTAGCCAAAAGGGTGGAGGCTTCAATGTTGTGATGCATGGGGTTCTTCATCGCAAGCTGTCTTGCTTCCTCATTGAGTAGAACTGGAAGGACGTTGTCTCTTCTTCTCGACGTTCTCATTTGCAAGGATCTGGACTTTGATCAGCTCGTATTCCGGCTTCAGTCCAGCCAAAAGATGGATGACTTTGTCTTGTTCCATTTGAGTGGCAAGCGTGTCATGTGCGCCACATGTGCATAGTGGAAGTGGTTGGTATGATTCAAGCTCGGCCCAATACGACATCTGTTGATTATAGAAGGCATTTATGCTCGACGTCTCCCTGTCTGGCTGAGGATATCTACTGCTTGATTTGATAGATCCTAGAGGCAAAGCCGCGGGAATACAATCGATTGACATGTTCCCAAATGAAACGTGCAGACTTAATCCAAAATAGGCTGGCGTTAACGTCAGACTCCATGGAATTTCACAGCCAAGAGCTAACAAGATCGTTGTTAGCTTTCCAATCACCGTGTATTGGATCTGTTTGAGCGCGTTCCAAAAACAAAGTATTCGCCGACTTTCTTCTTTCCTCAAAGGAACAACTGAACTGCCTGAGACCATTGCAGAAAATTGTTTCCATTTAAGCGATGAGGAACAATTTGCAGGCCTGGGTTGTCATTTGGCGAGAAACCGAACACTGAATTTGCGGTGATTAGAGAGGGATTTTGAGTGAAACATGATGTTTGTGAAGTACCCTCTGCTGCCATGAGATGTAATGGAGCAAAACACTAGAACTACCAAGAACGAACAGAAAAAAAACAGCAAGTATTTATGCTGTTAATAGAACAAACAGCAGGTGTGCATGCTGCTAGCAGAACAAACAAGACGAAAAAGGAGTCTAAGAACAAAGGAACACACAGCACCAAGAGCAAGCAAAGAAGAGGAAAGCAAAAGAGGGTGCTGTTAACGAGCGGAAAGCAGTCAAAACGTGATTGTTTGCTGCTGTTAATGAGAGGAAAACAGTCAAAACGTGACTGTTAGGTGCTGCTAATCGAGAAGAAAACAGTCAATATAACAGCGACGTGTATATGCTGTTAACCAAGAAAAGAAAAGGGCAAAGTGCGGATTTGCAAGCAGAAAAAAAAGGAAAAGAGTTCAGTGTGGAATGCAGATAGAAAGTACGGGAAAAGCACGCAGGACTGCTGATAACAAGAAAAAGAGGCAGAGCAGAACTGAAGTAAAAACAGTTGTGGCGTCCCAACTGAAGGAGATTTTTGAGATTCAAAACAAGGAAATAATGTAAAATAGAGAGCCGGAGGTATATGAACAAAAAACGACCCGAGTAAAGAGTAACAGATCGAGATTTGGAGGAAGTTTTAGGGCATAAAAAAAAAAGTCATGTCAGAGGAGAAAAAAAAGAAAACTGCAAGGCGGATCTTACGTGTGATGCATATGCTCCACGATCCACACGCCAGTGCTAGGGTTTCTCAGAGCTAAGGATCTATTGCTCTGATACCATGTAAAAAACGTCGGAATGAAGAAAGAATCCTATTCCATTCAAAAGCAAAAAGAGTAGCGTCACACTTAAGCTAAATACAATACAATTGGGCAAAAAGACAACTGTGCCCTTACAACCAACAAATAATGTGAAAAATCAAATGACTAATAGGCTTCAGTCTAATCCTACTACACTGCATAAAGCATAAAATCTATCACTTCATCCTAAACACTTATTTATTCTAACACTCCCCCTCAAGCTGGAGAATGAAGATCCAGGGCTCCCAGCTTGTCAACAAGATACTCAAAGCGAACTCTTCCAACTCCTTTTGTAAATATATCGGCAATTTTCTCCTTGCTTTCGTAGCTAATGTCTTGCCCCTTCCGGGGGGTGTGATGATTTTCCCAGAAAGAACCTTGTCCCTTACAAAGTGACAATCAACTTCAATATGTTTGGTTCACTCATGGAAAACCAGATTTGCAGCAATAATGCCAGGCACTTTGATTATCACAAAGCATAGTCAAGGGCCTTGATAAGCTTCTATCTCACTCATAAGGAGTTTCATCCGACGTTAGTTCACATGCAGCAGTTGCCCTCGTTTTTATGCTCAGTATTCTACTTCTGCACTTGATCTGGATACAACTGACAGCTTCTTGCTTTTCCACGAGATCCAATTTGCTCCCATAAAGACACAGTACCCATAGACTTCCTGTCGTCAAGTGATCCAGCCCAGTCTGCATCAGTGTAGGCTGTAATATTCAAATACCTTTTGCATGAATCCAGCGAAGTGTGCTTTTGGAGTCACTGCAGGGAAGTTTCTCGGGTGAATTCTTCGTCGAGTTGGCATTAGTGTTGATCCTCAGAAGACCAAGGCCATCCGTCGATATGCCTTCTCCCAAGAATCTGAGAGAACTACAAAGTTTTATTGGACGTCTCTCGTACATCCGACGATTTCTACCCCAGTTAGCAGAGAAGCTGTTGCCACTCTTCCAACTGACGAAGAAGAGTCAGAGGTTCCAATGGACTGCCGAGGCGCAATCAGCCTTTGACTTGGTTAAGAAGGACCTACTTGAACCTCGGGTACTCATGCCTCCACAGCAAGGAAAGCCCGTCGATATTGTATATGTCGACGATGGAGAGATCGCTAGGTGCGTTACTTGCTCAAGAAGACGAATCAGGCCGTCAGAGGCCAGTCTACTATCTCAGCCGCATATTGAAAGGGCCTGAGTTGAACTACTCTCGTGCTGAAAAGACGTCGCCTAGCCCTACCCTAGTCTTTGCTGCTCAAAGATTACGGCATTATCTTTTCGCTCATTCTGTTCGACTTATGACTAAAGCTAGCCCGGTCAGATATCTATTATCCCAACCTGCCCTATCAGGACGTGCAGCCAAGTGGTGACTTCGCTTGTCCGAATTCGATATTGTCTGCACTCCTCCCAAAGCTATTAAAGGTCAAGCTATCGCGGATTTCTTGGCCTCCTTTCCGGTTGACGACGGTACCTCCCTTGAAAACGCCGGCAGAAATAATGCAGATAGAAGCTTCATGGGCCAACTATTTCGACGGGGCAGCTACGACGTGTTGGTGGTGGTGCTGGAGTCGTCTTCGTAACTCCTGAACAAGATGTTATCCCGCATGCTTTCAAATTGGACTATCCTTGTACCAACAATGTTGCAGAATACGAAGCACTCATTATAGGGTGCACTTTAGCCCTTGACATGGGTGTCAGAGTGATTGAGGTTTGTGGAGATGCTCAGTTGATAGTGAATCAAGTGACTGGCAGCTTTGCTGTCAAGAAACCTCACGTCATTTCCTTATCATGCAAGAGTTCAGAACGTCGTTACGGCGATTTGACGATTTCACAATTCGTCATATTCCTCGAACATCAAACTTTGTTCTTTTTTCTTAAGGAATATGAACATAAGCAATTGACCCAAAGATTCTAAAATGACTGACCTCTGGTTTTCTTCCACGGAGACGCAAAAATTGCGTCGGAGTGCCTTTTCTTCACCGCTTTCGTTGGACTTCTATTGAGAAGGTAAACAGCTGTAGCGACTGCTTCTGCCCAGAACATGTTTGGAAGCCCTTTTCCTTTTAACATACTTTTTGCCATTTCAACGATGGTCCTATTCTTGCGCTCTGCTACACCATTTTGTTGAGGGGTGTAGCTAGCTGTTATATGACGCTTAATTCCATTCATCTTCAAGAAATTCAAAAAATGAATTCGATGTGAACTCACCACCTCTGTCAGTTCGAAGGACCTTCAAATTATGACCACTCTGTTTTTCTACATAAGCTTTGAATTGAAGAAAAACAGGAAATCGTCATCTTTCTTTTTTTTAAGAAAATATACCCCTAGTGAAATCATCAACAAAGATGAGAACGACTTTTGTTGAGAGACAACGTTTGCATTGGACCACATATGTCGGCATGCACTAGCTCGAGTGGTTGACTTGCTCTCCATGATCTAGCCTTCAAAGAATTCCGATGATGTTTGCCAAACACACAACTTTCACAAATTCGATTGTCATAATCATATAAAGGCAAACCAGAAACCGAAGTCCAAATTTCAATCCGGGGGTTGATCTGCGCGGGATTGCTAGTCCCGCACAGACCTTGCACTGCAGACCCCTCGATTCTCTTTCTATATCGATTTGACTGCAGGCATGAGTGCTCAGGTACGCCTAGAGTCTGATTTCCTAGCAGTATTTTGCAGTTGTCTTAGCAGGACAACCGAAAAAAGAATAAATACAGTCCCGAAGAGCTGAACGGCCGTCCAACTCCCCCAAACACAAGGGAGCGGGCACTGCTCTCAGCCTGTCGTAACAACGAAACAAAACTCCATACCGGAAGATCATTACCTTCTTCCTAGAACGGAGTATAGACATTGGTACAACAGGAGGTTTTGCAAATCCTCGAGCGACACATCGTAATTTACGCTAACCTCAGCGTACCATCGGAGAGACTCAGCGCCACAGATTAACCCATGGTTGAAGAATTAGGCGATCAAGAAAGTCCTCCCCCTGAACTGGATAAAATGTCCGAAGACCCTCTATTTCCTTTTCATTAAAGTCTCCGGGTTTCACCCTATCAAGAATGAAGGCCCGTGCGACACCCGGCGTTAACACTCCCAAATCGTCGACTTACTAATACCTATCATACAACTCAGGTAACGGGAATACGCCTGACGGCGAAAGCATACAAAGATAGTGACGCTTCCATCGCTTAGATGACGGGCGATAGGGCGCACCACAGATACGATAAGAAGCACCCCTCAATCGATAGGTCAAAGACAGAGACATAGTACCAGTGACATCTCTAATCTTTGAGAAAATCGGGGTTGCAACAGAGTCAACCAAAGGCCGGAGCATCTTAGCAGACACAGGAGAGAAAAGGGCCCCTTTCACTTCGTCGCTCCAAAAGATTTTGGCAAACTCAAACCTGTATTTGAAATGAGAGACTTTTCTTTAGATATAGTTATAGTACACTCAAACCGACATATCTTGGTAAGCGGCCGCCACCTTATCGTCGGCGATCACCGTCTAGACGAATGGCATAGTCGCAAAACTTCGTCGTGCCATACACCCTCTCAGCAGCTATCCACACAAGCATATGATGTGTAAGTGTGAATAGAGGCCAAGAACTCAAAAATCCGAGGGCCTTCGTGAACGTCACAACCGGTGACCTATAGCCTTTCTTATCTAAACTATATGGTAATTGAAAGACTAAATAACACTGTATGAACGTCCAGGACAAAGGGATTTCCGAACAACCCTGCAATCATACAGGACGTCAGGATAACAGGTAAGGAATCGGTAGCAGCCGTCGAGATCAAAATAGAATCATTTTCTCTTTCCTCTCAAGTACTGCAACGGTTGGGTCTGGTTATAGGTACCATCCATTCTTAACCGTCGCCAAAACCGTCATGGCCCAATCATGTATAGGCCGTACCGACGGCCTGATACAGGGGTGAGCCAATAGCGAATAACCGTCATCTTCCCTGCTCCCTCGACCGTCAACTCCCATCCAGCCAAGCTGAGGCTGCCAGCGCATTGTATCTAACCACACTGTGGCAAATCGATACAACAAGTAGCTAAACAGCGAGCATCCAACATCTCCGGCCGAACGGTTAGGCAACACTACGGCGCCTGGGTAAACATCCCGTTTACCAAACAAGACGTCGAGAGTGTCACTTAACCATTCCCCTCCTGCAGCCAAAGTGATAGCGGCTGTAGCATCCACCGGTAATGTGTGGAAGAGGGCTTTCTATGTGGATAGAGGCAACACCTTTTGCATCTTTTAAAGGTAGCATTATAGGTGTTGGGTCCTGAGGACCAGGATGGCCGAAGATCAAAACCTAAATGTGCCAGGGGTTGATCATCGAAGCCAGGGCAATAACGATGAAGGAATTTGAGCGCTGATGTAGCTAATTTCTCAGCCACCTTCTACCGTCGATTCATTAGGGTCGTCACCTTCTACCCATATAGTGGAAGTATCCACCGTTTTCTTTGCTTTGCTTTGTCTATTAAGTAAGTAAGCCTCACAGCTATGGGACTTCCTAAAGAAAACTGCAATCGCAGTTTATCAACCACTCACAAGACCACCGAGATCTTCGACTTAGCTCCCAAAGGTCATCCACCCGGCCCTTCTGACGAGGGGGCGGAAGATAACGAAAGGGAGACAAAGTCCTAACTAAATCATAACACTATAACCTAAACCGTCTACCCATTCCATCCATCATATCAGTCGAGTCGATCCGATTCGTTCTTATCTATAGATAACGCAAGAGAGAACTTATGACCTCGCGGATGGAGAGGGATTCGAACCCCCGGTATTCCTATCAATACTTCGGTTTTCAAGACCGACTCTTTCAACCGCTCAGACATCCATCCCTTCGCGCTTCGCCCGCCCTATCTATCCGCGCGCTGGCAGGTAGGGGCTTATCTATGTGATTCGCTACGCTTGCTTGCGCCTATCGGCTGACTTTCCTTCCTGCCGTTCCGCGACACTTTTCCGGTAGTACGAATCGCTACGCTTCGCTTGTTTCTATATGATAATATGCACCGTCGGTTGCTGCGCTCCCTGCGGGTAATAGCAAGAGAGTGAAGAACGAACGATCCTCCAAACAAAAAGAGTGATTGAGTCCGACTCAGGCGAGTGAGTGAAAGGCGTGGCAAGAGAGCGAGTTCGACTCGCGAACGATCAGCAAGTGAAGGACCGATCCTTTAGCGCCAGTACAGTTGCGAGACTGGTACTTGGCGGCTCACGAGCAACATATAGACTAAGGTTGCCCATCACTCCCTCGCTCCTTTTTGAAGGCCCACCGCTCTCGTTCCTCTCCCGGTGGTCGAGTGACTTCGTTCCTCCATAAGAACACTGAACGCCCAGCTTCGCAGAGCAGCTCTCTCCCCAGCCCACAGCATAGTGTGGAATCTGGATCTACTGTGTGTTCTGACTCTATTGGATCAAGTCAGATACTGACGCCTTCTACTACTACTATGGAGAGACTAAGCTCTATTTCAGAGATTGGACTCTCTTACTGTGATTAGTCTGGGCTGTTCCCGAGCCCGCCAAAAAACGTGAGCTGATGAATAAGTCCCGCGCGTCTCACGCGCTACGGCTACATTTGACATTGCCCCTATCTTTCCGAGCGCGATAATAACCGGCTTTTTGGCCGTAGATTGCGGGATAGACTACTCTAGTTAGCTGGGGGGTTGGATAGGAGTTAGGAGGAGTTCTTTCTCCGAGATGAGTTCTGCAGTTCTGTCTCTCCGATGGGCAGGTGCAGCTAGGGATGGCCAGCTTCTCGGATCAACAACTGGCTCCTCTCCCGGTGGTCGAGTGGCTTTCCGCTCCTCTTCTACCATTGGTTTCGCTTTTTCCCCCTGCCCCTGCATGGCATTATCATGACTCACCTGCCTCAATATCGATTGAAAGCATGCGCTGGAGATGGGAGTGAATCGAAATCGGGGGGAGAAAAGCTTCTTCCCGACATCAGCATGATGAACTAGCTTCTCCCCGGATAAGGCCAGCTTTCTCTCTCGAATCAGTGCATCAGCTATAGATGCTGCCCCGGCTACAAGAACTTCTCCAGAGATCGAACGACGAATGGAACAACCTCACTCAATAACACATATCCCTGCCCTACCTCTAGTGCTTCCCCCACTTCCTCGGTGCCATGACAAGATGATTCTTTCATGGGTGGGCGTGTAATAAGAGATTGCAGAGGTCCCCTTTTAGGGGGGTACTCGAACACCGGGAGAGGGATTGAACCCCCGGGCTGGGAGCCGTGCCAACCAAAGGCTAGTTCCTCCATGCAGTCTGGACTGCCCCTCCCCGTCAGAGGAGTATTGTCCATTTCCCCCCGAAGATATGGATCGGTCAACCGCAGCAGGGGAAAGAGAAGCAGATGGGATATGGGCATATCGCAATCATTCCTCTATCATCTTTATATCCCTTCTGGTCCACCCGATATCCATTCCTTATGTCTCGGCTGGCCAGTACCAATATTTGCTTGATTTGCCATACTTCCCTCCCCCTAATCCTATGGGGCGAGTACCACTGGTTGTCTTATGCCTCCGGTGATGAAATCATCAATGCTCCTGGTTGGACAGGGGTAGCTGGTGACTGATCAATTGACAGAGGCATAGCCTTTCAATGAAGTGCTGCTTCCGATGCCTGCCTTAGCCCAGCTGGAGTCTTCCGTTCATCAATTGCCTATTAGGCAGAGGAGTGCCTATTAAGGGCAGGAGCAGTCGATCCACGGCATCGCCGGGGGGGGGGGGGGGGGGGGGGGGATTTTCTGACGTGAGGAGTGAAGAAAGAGATTGTTTCTTGCGCCACCCCTTCCTCCCCCTATTGATAGTAGGACTCTGGTTCCGTCATCCCTAAATTCTTCCCTGATAGCATTGTGGTTCCTGCGATTTATGGTAGTAGCGTGGAAAAATTGGGTGTTGCGGTCGCCCTCCTGAAACCAAATAGCTCGAGACTTCTGCCTCAAAGAAATTTCCTCCTGCCCAACCTAAGGGGGGTGTTATGGTACTCGTTTAGCATCACCCTTTCCTCCATGGCGAGATCCGGAGACCTCCCTCTCTCATTGAGATTGCTTGCACCTAAGCAATACGACCTTCCTGGGCGGCTTTCCTGTTTCGGATATCGCCGAAGATCTCTTTGTTCCAGACTCTAAGAGCCTGCTTCAACAGCTTTAGCTTCTTGGAAATCCTGAACAGGGGGGTACCGTCGGATTCTACAATTCCAGACCTCCCGGATCTTTGGTTCGACGATCTGGATGCTCCAACCAGCCTTTTCAAATCTGAAGGCCTCAAAGATTCGTTTGATTCCAGGACAAGAGGGTTGTGGTCCGAGGCAATGCATGGCAATCTCCGGACACAAGCATCTGGGAACATACCTCGCCAGTCAGCGTTGGCCAAGAATCTTTCGATTCTGGTCTGAACAAGGCCCAACCTGCGGTTACTCCAGGTTAAACCCCCTCCCACCATTCCTAGGTCGATAAGGCAGCATCGCTCAACCGCTTCTCTTAATTCTTTCCTACTGTATCCGTTGCTGTCCCTCCTCTTTTTTCTTCGGCAAAGAGAGTGGCATTGAAGGAAGTCGCCAGTCACGAGCCAGGAGAGATCGACGATCCTCCGCTGTTTCCGCCAAGGCAGACCAAAGGCTTTTTCTAGTCTGGTAGTTTGGACTCCCGTAAACTCCAGTCGACGATCCAGAGAGGGGCCCCTGGGTGTCAGCTACTGAAGCAGTGACCATCTGAGGATCAGAATAAAGAATGTCCAATTTCATTCTAGCTTCAACCCATAAAAGCCATAAGCCACCGGCCCTCCCATGCGCCGGGACACAAAAACACTTTTGGGTGGATTCGAACTTCTTCAGAATTTTGGCGTTTGCTTATTGGGATGTAAGGCTTTCCTGGATAACCATAAATTAAGGGTTATGGGCCCTGATCAATTCTTTCAGATTCAGATGAGGCTGAGGGTCATCTAGACCCCTCACATTCCATGAAAGAATCTTCATGACAGGGGAGACTGGGGCTTGGAGGGCGCAATGGCTTGGCCCTGCTCTCCTTCATTCTCGATTTGACGGTTTAGGTAGGAATTGGAAATGATAGTTAAGTAGTGCCCGATCCAACGAAGAGTAACCTAGAACAAATAGAAGTAACAAGTCAACACGGGGCGATTGTTCAACTCAATCGAACCCCTGCCTTCCGACTCAAGTAGAGTGCATTGATTCAAGGGGCTTCTTTGCCCATATGGCCAATTCCAGTGTCGGAAGTCAGGGATAAGTCCCCAATCCTAACAAGCGAGGAAAGCAAGTCGACGCTAGTCCCCCTTCCTGGTCAAAGGCAGTCTCGTTGAGTTGATCATAGAATTGTGGGCAAGTCGCTCGAGTAGTCGTCCATTCCAGTCCGTTCTCGTTCCTCTCCCGGTGGTCGAGTGACTTCGTTCCTAGGCCGGTTTTGAGTTTGAACAAGCGTCGACGTGAAGTCTACGGAACGTCGACTTCACAGCGAGAACTCGTCTCGTAAAGTCAATGCCAAATTCGAAGTTCCTATCCAAATCAAATGACTTCTAAGGAATGCGCTCGACTCCAATCAGGCAGAGGGGAACGAGAGAAGGGTATTGCCATCCCCTACCATAAATAGAGAAATGTCCGAGATAACAAGGCGGGATTGAACTCGTACGGCGCCCTCCCTTTTCCAGTGAGTCGACTCCATAGAGAGATGGATAGATAGCCATACCTTTGAAGTGCAGCCTCTCAATCCTGATCATTCCCTCGCCCGTTTGTTTCCCCTCCTTCCCGAGGGGATAGAGCTCGAAGAATGGGCTATTCATTAGAATATGGATGGTGGGACTATTTATGTATTTATTTTCAATTCATTCGGACTTCGACTTCGCCCATTCTTTCCTCTGACTCTCCTGAGAAAGAAGTGGTGAGGGCAGGGGTAGGTGGCAAAGAGGAGTAGGGTATAGGCGGACAATGCATCGGATTAGCTTTCATACTTCGATTCGACGTGAGATACGATCAATCCATCATTCCATAAGAGTCTCAATCCCCGCTGATAAACGGGAGTAAGAAGCCAGTGGGTGAGAGTGAGGGGCTGAGACAGACACCATTTCCCGAGGCAAGCGAACGGGAAAAGGTTCTCACCAATCAGGCCGGACTTCCTTGCTTCTCAGTGAAGCCCCGTTGATCGATTCCTCGAGACGGGAAGCTGTCGGCATAAAAGCATTGGGTTTCCTTCCAACCCATTGATTCATACCTCGGGACGGGATTCACCGACCATCCACCCGGATCAGAAAAGATGGAAGTGGGGATCCGATCATTTCAATATCTGCTGTTGAGGACTCGATTCCAGGCATGAAAGTCTCAAATCTTTCCTTCTCGCCGACAATCCCCGATCTAATTCTCAGTTGTGGCGGGGAGGCAGTCACCATCTGGGCATTCAATACCGACCAGCGGACGGATAGTTGTTAGTTGCATAAAAGCATTTTTCCTCCTTGGCCAACCGACATCAACACGGTTACCGGATTCTTCGGACTTCGAACTAGCCTTAGGTTGAATCCCTACTCGCCCATGTCGGGATTCAAGGACAGTTTCAAGCAGCAAGCAGCGACGCTACTAAGGACTAAGGGCCTTATCGTATTATATGAGGGGGCCGAGTCAAAGCTGAAAAGCCCCGATCTAGTGACGGCTCCCTCATCACCGTTTTCCACCTGCTATCTTCCCTCCTCCTCTTTTCCCATCTCCGACAGCCCTTCCTACTATTCCGTCAGGCCCCTACCTGGCCCTCCGTCAGTTCCATCTCTCCCGCCAGCCCCCCTCACAGCCCCATCTCTTCTGCCATCCTCCTGCCCTCACGTCTTTTCCATCTATCTCAGATTTGCACCTTTTTGCAGATCTGCGACTCTCTGCAGACCAGCGATAATCTGCACTCTGCTCTTTTATCTGATCTGCCTCTCTTACCTTCTTTCTCTTCTTCTGATCAGACCTGCTACCTTTGTCTGACCCCTGTCGTGCCAATTTTTCTCTATGGCTGCGACCTCCTCCTTTATAGGATAGGGACTTCGAATTTGATTCTTTTGAAAGGCCATGCCTCTTGTTCGCAGCCGGGTTTTGATGGATCTCTCCCAGCTCCTCCTCCCTATTTTGAGGAGCAAGTTGTCTCAGATGATGGCAAGTCTGTGATCTCTCGGGTCCCTAATCCGGCATATGCTGCTTGGGTTTCCAACGATCAGCTTTGATTTTTGTTAGTTGGATTAATGCCACTCTTACAACAGAGATTCTGGCTCAAGTGATTGATCTTTCTTCAGCCAAGGGATGCTCTGCACAACATCTACGCTCAAGAATCGCAAGTCTAATGCAGCTTCGACTCGAGCTTCAGCAAGGGGAGGAGCATCTATATAATCGTCATTTGAATAAGATTATTTGAACCGCTTCAAAGCTATCTGCGATCAGCTAGCTGCGATTCAGCATGCCATCCCGGACACTGAGAAAGTTCTCTATGTTCTTGGAGGCCTCGGGGAGGAGTACAACACATGTTTGTCACGTTGGTAACCACTCGCCCTCCTTTTCCTTATTTTTCTGAACTTCGACCTCTCCTTCTTCTGAGGCGACGGTTCGTGTCTCCGGTAACGCATGGCTCGAATCCTCCATCAGCGGAGGTGCTTGTAACGGAATCCCGTCCATCTCGGGGACGTGGACGTTATAATCGAGGACGTGGCCGCGGTAATAATCATTTCATTCTCGCTCAAATCCGCAGACCACAGACCACTCAATCAGCGGCACCAGGAAGCATTCTCGCCTCCTGACAACCGTGATAATCGATCCTCTGTCACTTGCCAAGTATGTGGCAAACGTGGACACTCGGCTCTTCAGTGCTCTCACAGGTTTCATCCCTCCTATCAACATGAAGCACTAACTCATCAAGTGGCCAACATGTCTATTGCATCTCCCTCGGATTCTGCGTGGTATCCAGATACCGGAGCCACAAATCATGTGACTGGAGATCCAGTCATTCTTTCAGATTTTATTCCCTATAAAGGGAGCTGCATGGTCTTTACTGGAGATGGAACTGCCTTACCTATCAAAAATATTGGGACAGCCAATATCTCTACAAAACGCTAGCGCCCCTATCCCTATTAGTGACGGCTCCCCTATTAGTCAAAGTTAGTAAAAGGGAGTCAGAGAGACAGAAACAGAGGCGGGGGCATAGCTATCAGAGGCAACGGGGGCAGAAGCAAGGATGGCAGTACCAATGAAAAATCTAGTTGAATATCCTCCCACCATTGCAAATGGGGATGCATAGCCGCAACTATCTCGTCCAATTCCAGTGCCTGTTAGAGATCCGGTTTACCGAGTAGTTGATTTGATTTGATTGATCCAGTCCCCCCGACAGTTCGATAGCCGCTTCCGCTTCAGGCCCCGTAACCTGTTTTCATAATGATCCCGCATAGGCATCTGTCTTTCTTAGAGCAAAAGCGGGATAGTTAGTTATAGACGTCCAGTCCCCGATCCCGTTGACTGAGGACCAAGGCAAGCAGGGGCCCGTAGCGGGGGAATAGATTGAAGAGGCAGCAGGCAATGGGAATCAAACAAATCCCATCGCTCCAACCAACACATTTATAAGCTAAACCTCATGTTTTGCCGGATGACAGGACGGGAAAGGGTAGCAGATCCATTCTTCGGAGGGAGTCTCTAGATCCATTTCCAGATCCATACACAGATTATCCAGTCGCAGATATACTTCCATCAAGTGCCGGGAGCATACCTCCGGATTATGGGGCCTGGGGATCACCATTAGCATTAGCGCGGGCGCCGGTCGCAGGAGCAAAGCAAGAAAATCAAAGGTATAGACGGCGGGAAAAGCATCCGAGGAAGAAGTGGCAGGACCGGGACCCGTCCTGGTTATTTATGTTGAAGTGATAGATAAAGATCGAAATGCGGTTCTGCAACGGTGGTAACACCAGCAGTTGACCCGGTTTCTATGAACTCATCTGATCCAGTGTCATATCCAGTTGACCGGGTCGAACTATCAGCAGCGGAGAAGGCAACAAGAGCACCACCAAAAAGGGCGGAGATATCACCAGCGGCAGAGGTAGCAGCATCTAAGCCAGTATCTGGGCCAGTTGGCTTCGTCGACTCAGCAATTTCAGTGGTGGATCTTGAACCAATTGGTTCATCAGTTGCCCCATTACCCGGTAAACTATCCTGGATCAGTAGCATTGGATCGGGAATGTGGCCATTTCACTATAGCCCATTGATCCACAGCAGATAGAGACTCTTCGACTAAGACATTGCCTTTATATTATAAGACTGTTCACATTTCACCGGCCAGGTTCGAGACTCTCTTCCCTTCGTCAACATAGAGAGAATGGGAAAGACAAAGGATTTGGGAAAAAGAATTGGAATTGAATTATCAGTAAGGGAAGGGCCGGGAAATTTCATTCATAGAGCCCCCAAGCGTTTTTGCCGTGGATCGCCAGCTCCACGCCAACATGCTACTGACGTTTAGGTAACGCGGGGGACGGGCATGAGTTGGTCATCCGAGCAACTAACCTGGTAGGTTGGCCGGGTTGGTTCTCCCCGTCTATGAAGTCGCATTTGACTCACAACCAGCATATGAATCAAAGTAGCAGCAATTTCGGTTTCAGTGCGGAAGATCCAGCAGCAGTTTCACCAATTTCTTTGATTGACCACCCCCCGAAGGGACTTATCCCTCAATTAAAGTAGCAAAGTCAGTGGTTTCCCCCGATCCGGAACCAATAGTGGATTCGGGACCAGCATTCTCGCCTGTTGGAGAAGTCTGTAATCCAGTTTGAGATCCTCCAGGGGTGGGAGGGCCCTTATCGATGTTGATTGAGAAAGAAACCTCGGAGTGGAAACCCATATCCAGAAGTGAGAACTCCTTGAAGCCGTTTATCCATCTCTATCAGTTCACTCCTCTTCTTCCAGAGGGGCCCCATAGAGGAATTTGTTCACGTTCACATAAGGAAGCTTAAACGACGACGAATTCTTCACTGAAAATGCGGTCCGAAGAAGGAAGTGATTTTATTTCAGGAAGGCGCCCCAACACGTCATTCGATGGTGGGGTTGGTCTCGCTTCAGAAGGAGTGAGGGTGGGTGTCATTCATTCATCGAAGGGCGGGAGAGGTAGGCCGATCTCTAAGATGTGATTCGGAGGCGGGTGACTAGTGGTGCGGGGTTGGCCTTTCTTCCTCAGCCAAAAACCGATAGCTTCTTCAGAGAAAGAGGGACGGTTGATTGCCGGTGGGATGGAAAGAAAGCGGAACTAGCGCTTCAACTCCCAGGCACGAGGGACGATCAATCAATCAATCCGACGAGAGAACCGTTCTTCGCTGGAGAGGGTTAGGATCGACGGGTTGGTCGCCTGTATGATAGGGGCTTTCGCTTCCTCACTCGGTTCTTCTGCTCCGCTCCGGTTTAGGGCCCCCCTTATTTATTTATTTATTAAGGGGCCCAGTCCTTAGTGGTATATAAGGCCCTAACGAGTCCGTCAGTTTGTAGATAAGGGGATTGGGATTGACGAATGGATGGAATGATTGGCACGGAGAGACGGATGTGCTCTGGTTGCTCGTTCAATGATATGACGTAGTAGTAGTTGATACTACTACTCAATTCGATCTGTATACGGGGCCCCCTTGTAAGTCAGACTTATACTGAAAGCTTTCGAATCAACTCAACTATACTATTCAACAACTGAACTTTAGAGACTTCTTCCGCGATTCAATGAATAGTTTCATTGATAAGACTCTTGGAAAAGGGGTTGTTGAAATACTCATCAACCAGTATAGTCTATTTCAATCCGTCTTCACCAATCCCTCCTGATGATTCCAAGTTATTGAAGACGAAACTCGAACTACAAAAAAATGATTCGAGCCCCTCTTCAATCGGCGCCGCGGTTCCCTCCATCCGATCGATAGTGAGAGCCAATACCTCCATGTGCCTCTACTGTTCGTCCTGGAGCAGCACCGAAGAACTTCATCCCGGCGCATCAACTGATCCTTGAATGACGGAGACCTGGCTAGGGAAGACGGGGGATGGCCGCTTGGCCAACTAGAACAAATGCACCCTCCCTGCTCATCAACCTCGCACCGCCGGGCGCTTTTCGACCCTGAGGGAGGGGAATGATGGCACCTCCTCACATCAAGTTGTTATTACGGAGATGAGAGGGGTTAGCCGTTCGTTTTCTACCGAGGTCGGGGTTTTCAGACAAATCCATCATTGAAGGGCTAGAAGCCGGATCGCTCACTCATCCATTTCTGCTTCTCCCAATGGGAGGTCGACGCGTGGAGCCGGGGAGGCGGATGGGACTCTATTTCGACGGCTTCAGGTCGAGCCACCATCCCTTCAATAATGTCGAAGGATCACAAGAGTCGCCTTTCTCCCAACATCATTCTCAAACAAAGTATGGATTGGGTGGGTTCTTTCTATCTCCCGGAGGGAAGGAAGTGTTTGGTTTTGGGATAAAAAGATGGTTGCTGAAACTGCTAACAGGGAATGGCCAGCCGCAGCAATGGAAGGTTGCCCAACCGCGTATATGTTGGAAGAAAGTCATCTGTATCGTTCCATTACCCATTCCTTAGTCAAGTCACTCAACAATTGTATCCCTCTTCGATTCTAGAATGATCCACGTACACTGCTCCCTTCTCCCTCATCCATGTTCTTCTAAGGTATCGATTCGGGGATAGGCCGTCAGGGCTTTCCTGGTAGCGTATGCTTAACTCCGACCTTCCCATTCCCGTCCGGGTATGAAACCTCCAAGTATGGGTTATGCTCCGAGCAGACCAGCAGATATGATGGATGGACCTCCCCGTCGCCCGAAGAAGCGGTCGATCGAGTAGGTAGAAGAGGTTAGCGCATGTTCGTAGTGATTGCCCCGGATAGAGGAGAATAGATTGGTACGTTTTCCCTGAGATTTGGCCCACCAATGACTACCTACTCCCGCCCGGTGCCTGAACCGTCGCTCGTTTACATCCAGAATAAGAGAGAATAGGGATACACCCGAACGAAAGAGAAGGAGTTCCTATGGCTAAAGCTGGTCACCTTTGCATCTCGAAGAGGGGGATGGCACCTCTGCTTCAGGTGGTCACTTCATATTATTCTCCTGAGCCGGTGGGTTGGGTGGGGGTAAGAAGGATGTTTCATTGATCAATCAATTCGACGGGAAGAGCTGAACCCTACCCCTGAGGAGAGGAATAGGGCCTCTAACGCCTAAAAAACCGGAATGGAATAAAAGCCTCTGACGGTGTGCCTTTCATACTCCTCTATACGCCCCGGTATCTAATACTCGAATATACACCTTTCTTTAGACGGCTCACGCTTCTGGCCTATATCTGTGAACCAGATAGGAGTTTCGATTGGAATAGTCCCCCGTTCCTCAATAAGAAGAATTCCTTTATTGATAGTCGGTGGTGACTCGTTTCGCGAGGCTCCACTCGCCTTACCTTAACTGACCAAGGGCCAAGGGAAAGGTGCTTTTTTTTAATGGTAGTCGAATCAATAGGAGTTGATATGAGAGTAGTTATTTCGATAGAAGTCATCCGATAGGAGTTTGTATTGGAATAGTCTCCCTTCGAATACGTTCCTTAGGAAGGTCCCTTGAGTGTCGTGGTTGGGTGCCCATCAATGTTGAATTGAGAAAGAAACCTCGCTTTTCTCAATGAATTGAGAAAGAAATTCAGGTTTGGGATGTTTATCAATCAATTCTGGGGCCCCCTCCCAGGGCATTTCGGGCGATATAAGGCGCTGCCGGAAGTGGAGTAAGCAAGGAAGCGAAAGCCCCTATCATACAGGCGACCAACCCGTCGATCCTAACCCTCGGAAGCAAAGGAAATGGAGTTGGGGCATCAGCAGGAGTAGAAGAATCTGATCTAGCACATCGGCTGGGGGGAATGAAAGAATTCGGTTATCAATTCCTATGCTTGCAAGCTACCTATTATGATTTTATTCGTCACCAACCATTTCCGGTGACTCAAGCATAGCATCTTTCCCCAAGCCCTTGTCATTTCCAGGATCGGCAGTTCCATCCCCTCCGTCCAGTTCTGCTTCGTATCCCATCGATACCTCAGGTAGGCATAGGAGAGTAATCGATTAGCCCAATCATCGGAGCCGTCGGAATGGGAGCAAACGTAGCTGGGTCGGATTACTCCTCTCTCTCCCTGTATATATAACGCATGCAGTAATTATGAAACACTCGGATCAGGACCTTCGTCGAATGGGTGGAAGCTGGCGGCAGGGCTTGCTTAACCGGATACACGGAATTGGGATCTCTCTCGCATGCAACAAATATCGGGAAACCCTCGAAACTTCTATTATCGTTGGTAGGAGCGGCGGGATGATGATGAGTATATAAATATATATAAATATAAAGAAATTTATATATATTTATGAGACCAATAAAGAGCAAGAGAAAGAAATTTTATATAGATGGAGGAAATAACGATGTGGAAAACAAGACAGGGATTCTCTACAATGACACTGTACAACAATTGAAAGGGATGTAGCGCAGCTTGGTAGCGCGTTTGTTTTGGGTACAAAATGTCACGGGTTCAAATCCTTTCATCCCTACCTATTACTTCTCCTATGGGCAGTAACGAGGGATCAATTGAGATCGATGAAAATTGGACATAATCTGTAGTTGAATGAGACTATATGCATGCTGACGATTGGGTACAAAAATCATCCTTCCTTTTCTTTACAGCTGTATCTCCTGTCGTAAGAAAGCGCTCTTAGTTCAGTTCGGTAGAACGTGGGTCTCCAAAACCCGATGTCGTAGGTTCAAATCCTACAGAGCGTGATTCTGTTCTTGTAATGTCGAATCACAATAAAATAACTTCACTAACGTCGAACTGCAACCTGAATTTGACCTCCTGCAGATTAAGGAGGAGGTCCATAAAAAAAAAGAGATGTTACTCAATCAAAGGTCCAACTGATCACCGCGTCTGTATTGTAAATATGCTGTTACGAATAATCAGGCCAAAGTAATAGGAATTAGACCTAAGACGATTCCAAATAGAAAAACTTCAATCATTTCCATTTATTTTAAAGAGGATAAAAAGATAGGTCATATCTATCCCTAAATATGAATCCAAATCGCCCATGAATCTCAATGACCAAGAATTGGCAATTGACGCGGGAAGGAACTATAGAATACCTGGAATCTCACAGAAAGATGAATTTTTATGAATTAATTGTTCATTCAATTCATTTCAAATGACGTCACCAATCAATAGAGCTGGGGTTATAGTTGAAGCAGCCAGTATAAAACCGAAATAACTAGTTATAGTAGGCATGAAGGAACTAAATGAGATACGTTCTTTTTTTTTTATAAATATGTTTATAAAGCACTTACCTGACGTTTCCATTTTTGCGAGATAGAATTCGAAGAAAAAAGACCATTGAGGAGGCCAATTTCAAGTTCTTGATTCATCAGTCATTATAGACGGCACTAACAAAGATAGAGTGACAGAGGTCAAAAATAAAATGGAATCATCATCTGTGACATCTACTGATCCCGTGATTTCGAATCAACAGATTCAGTGAGCAACTCGTGAGTCAAGTTATAGTAATAAGAACTGTGTCGCTTCATTCAAAAATGAAATTATCTTTGAGTAACTATGGAATAAAAGAATTGGATTTGAAAAGAATTTCCATTTTGATCATTTCTTTTCTTTTTCAATTGTATATACCACCATTTTGGAATAAACGACCTGATAACACCTTTGACTTTACTTTAACTCATTGGATTCAGTAGTAGGTTGGTTAATTGCACATAATATCTCGAATGATAAGAAAAAAAGTCTCCCATGATCTCTCGAAGAAATCAAACCTTTATTTCGAGTCTAACTCGATTTTCAAACTAGCAATTTCTATTATCCTTTTAGGTTCTACATTCTGTCTTTCCATATCATAGAGTCCAGTCCCATCCTTGTAGCTAGGTCAAGAAGGAACCTTTGGATCTAATGCAGCAATGGTTGCATCACGAATATTGATTGTTACAACTATTGTTTGTTCTGTTTCTTTCATCGAATACTATCTACTACTGTACGACCAACCAATTACTTGAAATGAAAGGATTAGAAAAAAAAAAGAAAAAGACCCTCCATGAAAAGGAGGTTTCTAGGTTTTGCATCTAATTTCATTGTGGGAATATGATAATCTCTTTCATGAATTATTAGAACCCGTCGACTCACACTTTACCAAGATCTTCAGTTTCTATTCCGAAGCCAGGAAACCCTATACTACAGGAATTTGAGGGATTTTCTATTGAATGACACGCGGTTCTGCATAGACAAGGAACAAGAAAGGAATTATGTACCATTTCTTTTCGATACTGATTGAAACTGCGTTGCTGTGTCAGAGGAAGGATAGCTATACTGATTCGGTATACTCTAAATACACCTTCGGTACAATATTGACGATCTCACAAAGATGAAATCTCAGTAGTTTTCCATTTACTGATCCCATCTTTCACGGAATCGATCCC